TCAAAAAAGGGGGGTTCCTCCTTTTATCGTTGTATGTGAAAGACATGTATTCTTCAAAATAGATCGTTCTTTTTAGTTATTATCTATACTTATTTCGTGTATGTGGATAATTTGCAAAATATACTCTTTTTAATATACATTGTTTTCTTACTTTAACATATAAATATATAATAAACATACAAATATATATAATATAAATATATTTATATATACATGTATATGTGATATATATATCACATATACGTATGCGCGCACATCACACATCACATATATAAATGACATGAGGGAAAAAAAAAATGGAAGAAAATAAGGGAAAATTCAAATTGATTAAGTCCAGAGTGCTATGTCCATAATTCAAAGTAAGGAGTATCATAAGATTTCTGATAAACATAAGTTTTTTTATTGGGTTTCAATCCAATCAATCAGTTACACAACAAGTTAGGTAATTACTCCCTTCCCAAAATGAACTAGAATACCTAGGTATTCTTTTTAATTCGAATATAGATACTATGATCCATATTTGAATAAAAAAAGTACTCTTTTTTTGGTCTAACTCTTTTTCCTTACTATATATAGTATACTATATAATATATTTATTATACTATTATAGTATAATAAATATGTTTATTAATCACAAAAAAAATCAGAATAATTAAGAATCCCAATATTTGACTTTTTTTTTTCATATTTTTTTTTTTATTTCTTTTATTATTGTTCCTTTCTAAAAGGATAAAAAAGATAAGAATTGGTGAATCGAGAACAATTTGTAATTATAAGAAAAAAGAGTTTCTTTTCTTATGGAACATACATATCAATATGCGTGGATAATACCTTTTCTTCCACTTCCAGTTACTATGTCAATAGGATTTGGACTTCTACTTATTCCGACAGCAACAAAAAATATTCGTCGCATGTGGGCTTTTCCTAGTGTTTTACTCTTAAGTATAGCTATGGTGTTTTCAGCCAATCTGTCTATTCAACAAATAAATGGAAGTTTTATCTATCAATATCTATGGTCTTGGACCATCAATAATGATTTTTCCTTAGAGTTTGGATACTTGATCGATCCACTTACTTCTATTATGTCAATACTAATTACTACTGTTGGAATCATGGTTCTTATTTATAGTGACAAGTATATGTATCACGATCAAGGATATTTGAGATTTTTTGCTTATATGAGTTTTTTTAATACTTCTATGCTGGGATTAGTTACTAGTTCAAATTTGATACAAATTTATATTTTTTGGGAACTTGCGGGAATGTGTTCTTATTTATTAATAGGGTTTTGGTTCACACGACCAATTGCAGCAAGTGCTTGTCAAAAAGCTTTTGTAACTAATCGTGTAGGGGATTTTGGTTTATTGTTAGGAATCTTAGGTTTTTATTGGATAACAGGTAGTTTAGAATTTCGGTATTTGCTCGAAATAACTAATAACTTAATCCAAAATAATGGGGTCAATTCTTTATTTGCTACCTTGTGTGCTTCTTTATTATTCGTCGGTGCAGTTGCTAAATCCGCACAATTCCCCCTTCACGTATGGTTACCTGATGCTATGGAAGGACCCACTCCTATTTCGGCTCTTATACACGCTGCTACTATGGTAGCAGCAGGAATTTTTCTTGTAGCTCGGCTTCTTCCTCTTTTCATAGTCATACCTTATATAATGAATTTCATTTCTTTAATAGGTGTAATAACACTATTATTAGGGGCTACTTTGGCCCTTGCTCAAAGAGACATTAAAAAAAGCTTAGCCTATTCCACAATGTCTCAATTGGGTTATATTATATTAGCTCTAGGTATAGGTTCTTATCGAGCTGCTTT